AACCTAAAGCAGACGGTATCCTACTGCAAGGGTGGTCTTAAGAATCCAAAAGAGGTTGCTCAGAAGATATAGATGTATCCCAACCTCTATTGCTCTCGCGTAAAGCCTTTTTTTACGCGACAGGAAAAAGTGACTACGAATTCCCCTTTTTGTTTGCGAATCCCCGTTTGTATCCTTTGAGCGCACGCCCATAAGTAGCGATCAAGGAAATCGATCAAAGGATCCCAATACCGTGAAAGAGAAACTTCCCAGATCCAGGGAAGCTTATCATAAAGGGCTTCAACAAGGGGTTTTATTCGTTCTTTGAGCAAAAAGATAAAGATCGGATAGATTCGAACCGCAATTGCAAAGGTAATAACTACTATGCCAGCCCAAATCATGATCTTCACCAACTTGGATTTGGTTCTCTCGCGAAAATCGCGAGTTGCGGAGATGAGAACCATGAAAAGCAAGATCCCGAATAAGAAAACAGAAACCGAGGAAACCACAAGAGTGAAGACTAGTAGAGTCTCGTCTTTTGTCATTCTTTGCTCCTTTTTCACTCAATGATTCATTCGAATTTCCCAACCAAAAATTCTATATGTCTATTCTATGATATTTCTATATATATAGAATATGATATCTAATATGACACCCGATTTGTCAAAGGGATTGGATTGGTGACTTACCCATTCAGTGACTTTGGCACTGGACGTTCCAAAAACGGGTACTATCGGATCGGGTGAATTAGAGAATAGACAGAGGTCCGTTGGCATTTCAGCTTCTCTTCTCCTTTCAGGGCCTATCCGAAAGAGAATCCAGGACCTCTTGGTCCTGAATATCAGAATAGGACGAACGAACCGGCCTCCGCGGATATCTTTGCTTCGGAACAAAACAATTAGCATTAGGCTCGGTCAACTGGAATGTGTATTATCCATATGGGAGATCTTCCAATCGAGAAGATCCATCGATCTGAGACGAAGAGAAAGGGCCAATTTTCTTTACTTATTCAGTTAAACCAAGGATTCGTTATGGAAGCAGATAGCAACAAGCATTTCATCAGACATGCGTATTTTTGATTATCCGGTGGATTTACACAGTTTCATTAATGCAAATTGTTTGATGTAGTTAGTACTCAGGTTGTTCGACGCTCAAGAATTCTTATTTAGGCAGTTCATATCATCCCATACATAGTGTTTTGATCTAAGATTGCAATTCTTCCATGTTTCCGCAGTAGCATATTGTTCCATGGAGCTAGGGTCCAAAATAGGAATCAACAAGTGTTTCCACGACTCTACCGCCCGGCCAATCCTGTTCCACTGAATCCCCTCCCTTTTTCATGGCCACATATCTTTACGGCTAAGGAGTGGGAAATCTTTCTCCTGTTACACAAATCAAATGTTTCATTTCATCCGGGAAAAGCCACCTCTTTCTCCACAAACAATGTCTTTGTCATTTGATCCAAGAGCCTTCCGTTAGATAGGAACAGCTTTGCTAAATACTGAGAACTCTCGGATAGAGTATTAGAATGAAAAGACCATTAATTATATAAGGAAGAACCCAGGGTTCTAGCCCATTCCCATTCCTAAATCAATAATTCGTAGTGCTTTTGCCTTTCTTGCGTACTCCTGGTGAACCAGTTGCTAGCCATATGTTTAGGAGGCTTTTTTCTCCAGGTACTAAGCCGCTTTGCCATCTCTTCATCTTCATCTGCAAAGAATTCTCGACGTGAAAACACAGAGACAAAGGCTTGATCTTTGAATAGGAAAAAGAATGGATCCGAAGGGTCCCAAATCAATTGGCTTATTCGAAAAAAGCCTTCTTCTTTGAAAGATATATCTCGTGTCTGGTACTGCATTGTTCCACTCTGCAAGAAGTCCGAATCAGTCTCTTGCACCTCCTCCTTTTTATGATAAATATACCAGAAATAATTCGAATAAATAGCAGTCTCTGACAACTCATCCTCTTTAATCTGCTTGGACCCGCTCCAATACCCATAGGAAAATCCCCAGTCATATTCAGCGTACCTGTCCCTGCAATCAAATAGATTGTCCCAAGGGCCCCATATTCTAGGAGCCCAAGTTATGCTATTGAAAATTCGTTCCTCTAGCAGTTCCGGTTTGACCATTCCGTTCCCTTTTTCAAACTCCACTTCTTTTCATATAGCAATCCCTAATCAAAGAGAGAACAATATCCATTTCAAAACATTTCTAACGGATTCCTTGGTTCGGACCGACGAAGTAATGGCACTCGATTATTATCAACCCGACTGCAATCTTTTTCTGTCGGTAAGGATTGCACCAGAGCACCTTCTACTTCTAATAGGCCATGAACTATAGATAGAGAAGAATCATTCTGAGCGAGTCCATAAGAAGCGACCCACTTTTTCATCGGTTCCGGGGGAAGACCAAAGATCTTGCGCGACCGGTCCGCCAGAAAAACTCAAAAGAGAAAGAAGTCTCGTTAATCTCTTCATGCTCGTTCCAAGTTCGAAGTACCGTTTGGCCAAAGAAAAAAAAACCGCTTCCTGACACGATTGCCTCTTTATATAGATAGATATAGGATCTATGGGGTTATTACTTAGAAGTCTATTTTGTACAAGATCCCCTCTTATCTGATAGAAAAGGGTCCCATGATCCCGAGCCGGTCTTATCTTGGCTCGCAAACCCCAAGTTTGTCTATGAAGAGCTAATCTAATTGTATTAGTTTCTATAATGGATTTCTTATGTGGAATACTAATGGATAGGGCCTCGTTGCTAAGTGCTACAAGATCTAGTGCACTGGAACTCGTGGTTATGGCCCCGAATCCTTTAGTATGGAACATTGTCTTTTCCAAGTAAAAACCCCTAGTATATGAAAGAATGAAAAGGTGCTTTCGTTCTTGTGGAATAAGAAGCCCTCGTACCTTAATGAAAGGAAAATAGGAATTTTTCGTTAGGTATTTGACCAAATAGGATCGTCCAGTTCCTATAGAACCTATCACTAAAATACCCGATAGGGCTAAGCGGAACGAAAAGGGTTTTCCATGAGATGGTAAATGAAAACGATTAGCCCCACACGAGGGAATAAGTGATTGTCTGATAATGAGCAAGGAATATACGTCTTTCTGCTAAAGAGGATCTATTAAACTCATAATTCATTAGATCCTTGTTAGCAATGTCAACTAGGTATCATAAGTAAATGGATCCCGGTTGTTCAATCCTTTGATAACCAAGGTCATTCTTTGCTAAAGAGAAATGATCACTATGGGTCAGACTCAATAGAATTGGATCCATTCCAAATAGCGAGAATTAGGATTCTTGATCCCTCTCAATCTCTCTTTCAATTCGAGGATCCAGAGAGGTGTTTTCATAGTCATCTCCTAATATTTGCCATCTCCGAATATTTTCGATTTCATTTTTCTATGATATGTCTTTCTATATGAAAATTGGTTATTTACGATGTACGATGATCCCTGTTAAGCATCCATGGCTGAATGGTTAAAGCGCCCAACTCATAATTGGTAAATTTGCGGGTTCAATTCCTGCTGGATGCACGCGAACGGGAACGTTCCATAAGTCTATTGGAACTGGCTCTCTATCCATGGAATCTCATCCATCATCCATACATAACGAATTGGTATGGTATATTCATACCATAACATAAGAACAATAAGAACTCGAATTCTTATCGATACTGGAACTCAGAGCATAGGAGGGAAAGTCGATTTATGGATGGAATCAAATACGCAGTATTTACAGAAAAGAGTCTTCGTTTATTGGGAAAGAATCAATATACTTCTAATGTCGAATCGGGATTCACTAAGACAGAAATAAAGCATTGGGTCGAACTCTTCTTTGGTGTTAAAGTAGTAGCTGTGAATAGCCATCGACTACCCGGAAAGGGTAGAAGAATGGGACCTATTCTGGGACATACAATGCATTACAAACGTATGATCATTACCCTTCAACCGGGTTATTCTATTCCACTTCTAGATAGAGAAAAGAACTAAAGGAGAATACTTAATAATACGGCGAAACATTTATACAAAACACCTATCCCGAGCACACGCAAGGGAACCGTAGACAGGCAAGTGAAATCCAATCCACGAAATAAATTGATCCATGGACGGCACCGTTGTGGTAAAGGTCGTAATGCCAGAGGAATCATTACCGCAAGGCATAGAGGGGGAGGTCATAAGCGCCTATACCGTAAAATCGATTTTCGACGGAATCAAAAAGACATATCTGGTAGAATCGTAACCATAGAATACGACCCTAATCGAAATGCATACATTTGTCTCATACACTATGGGGATGGTGAGAAGAGATATATTTTACATCCCAGAGGGGCTATAATTGGAGATACTATTGTTTCTGGTACAAAAGTTCCTATATCAATGGGAAATGCCCTACCTTTGAGTGCGGTTTGAACTATTGATTTACGTAATTGGAAGTAACCAATTAGGTTTACGACGAAACCTAGAAATCGATCACTGATCCAATTTGACTACCTCTACGGGATAGACCTCAACAGAAAACTGTTGAGTAACGGCAGCAAGTGATTGAGTTCAGTAGTTCCTCATAGAAAATTATTGACTCTAGAGATATGGTAATATGGAGAAGACAAAATTGTTTGAAGCACGCACAGAACCGGAAGCGCCCCTTGTTTCAAAGAGAGGAGGACGGGTTATTCACATTTAATTTGATGGTCAGAGGCGAATTGAAAGCTAAGCAGTGGTAATTAAGACCCCCGGGTGAAAATAGGGATGTCTCCTACGTTACCCATAATATGTGGAAGTATCGACGTAATTTCATAGAGTCATTCGATCTGAATGCTACATGAAGAACATAAGCCAGATGACGGAACGCGGAGACCTAGGATGTAGAAGATCATAACATGAGCGATTCGGCAGATTTGGATTCCTTTTCTATATATCCACTCATGTCGTACTTCATCATACGATTCATATAAGATCCATCTGTCTAGAGATCCTCATATACATCTAGAAAGCCGTATGCTTTGGAAGAAGCTTGTACAGTTTGGGAAGGGGTTTTTTGAGAAAAAAGAAGAATCTACTTCAACCGATATGCCCTTAGGCACGGCCATACATAACATAGAAATCACACGTGGAAGGGGTGGGCAATTAGCTAGAGCAGCAGGTGCCGTAGCGAAACTGATTGCAAAAGAGGGTAAATCGGCCACTTTAAGATTACCATCTGGGGAGGTCCGTTTGGTATCCCAAAACTGCTTAGCAACAGTCGGACAAGTGGGTAATGTTGGGGTGAACCAAAAAAGTTTGGGTAGAGCCGGATCTAAGTGTTGGCTAGGTAAACGCCCTGTAGTAAGAGGCGTAGTTATGAACCCTGTGGACCACCCCCATGGGGGCGGTGAAGGGAAAGCCCCCATTGGTAGAAAAAAACCCACAACCCCTTGGGGTTATCCTGCGCTTGGAAGAAGAACTAGGAAAAGGAAAAAATATAGTGATAGTTTTATTCTTCGTCGCCGTAAGTAAATACGTAACTAGGAATAGGGAAAATTGCATTTTTGGAATTTGCAATAATGCGATGGGCGAACGACGGGAATTGAACCCGCGCATGGTGGATTCACAATCCACTGCCTTGATCCACTTGGCTACATCCGCCCCTTATCCAGCTAAAGGATTTTCTCTTTTTTCCATTCATCATTATTCTATTTATTTTGACCTCCATACCTCGATCGAGATAGTGGACATAGGATGCCACTCTTTAAAATGAAAAAAGGAGTAATCAGCTGTGACACGAAAAAAAACGAATCCTTTTGTAGCTCGTCATTTATTGGCAAAAATCGAAAAGGTCAATATGAAGGAGGAGAAAGAAACAATAGTAACGTGGTCCCGGGCATCTAGCATTCTACCCGCAATGGTTGGCCATACAATCGCGATTCATAATGGAAAGGAACATATACCTATTTACATAACAAATCCTATGGTAGGTCGCAAATTGGGGGAATTCGTGCCTACTCGGCATTTCACGAGTTATGAAAGTGCAAGAAAGGATACTAAATCTCGTCGTTAACTGAATTCTGAATAGAAAGATTTAGAATAAACAAAATTTATAGGATTCAAATTCAAATAAAGTAAAGGTGAGCGGGTAATAACCTTATTTATGACAAATTTTAAATTGGTAAAGTATACCCCTAGGATAAAGAAGAAGAAGAACGGGCTAAGGAAACTCGCAAGAAAAGTTCCAACCGATCGTCTACTTAAATTCGAACGGGTTTTCAAAGCACAAAAACGCATACATATGTCTGTTTTCAAAGCACAAAGAGTTCTTGATGAGATTCGCTGGCGTTACTACGAGGAAACCATTATGATACTGAACCTCATGCCTTATCGAGCATCTTATCCCGTCTTAAAGTTGGTTTATTCGGCAGCAGCAAATGCTACTCATTATAGGGATTTCGACAAAGCGAGTTTATTCATCACTAAAGCCGAAGTTAGTAGGAGTACTATTATGAAAAAATTCAGACCTCGAGCTCGAGGACGTAGTTATCCTATAAAAAAAACCATGTGTCATATAACAATTGTACTAAATATAGTAAAGAAATCTAAATAATCTTTAGATCAATCTAAGATTTCGATTCCCAGTAAAAAAAAAAAAAATAGAATAGAAAAATATGGGACAAAAAATAAATCCACTCGGTTTCAGACTTGGTACAACCCAAAATCACCATTCCTTTTGGTTCGCACAACCAAAAAATTATTCTGAAGGTCTACAGGAAGATAAAAAAATAAGGAATTGTATCAAGAACTATATACAAAAGAATAGGAAAAAAGGCTCGAATAGAAAAATAGAATTAGACTCAAGTTCTGAAGTAATTACACATATAGAAATTCAAAAAGAAATCGATACAATCCACGTCATAATCCATATTGGATTCCCAAATTTATTAAAGAAAAAGGGAGCAATCGAAGAATTAGAGAAAGATCTCCAAAAGCAAGTTAATTCTGTAAACCAGAGACTAAATATTGCTATCGAAAAAGTGAAAGAACCTTATAGACAACCTAATATTCTTGCAGAATATATAGCTTTCCAATTAAAAAATAGAGTTTCATTCCGAAAAGCAATGAAAAAAGCCATTGAATTAACTAAAAAAGTGGATATAAAGGGAGTAAAAATAAAAATTGCGGGTCGTTTAGCAGGGAAAGAAATTGCACGTGCTGAATGCATCAAAAAGGGTAGACTGCCCCTCCAAACAATTCGTGCTAAAATTGATTATTGCTGCTATCCAATTCGAACCATCTATGGAGTATTAGGTGTAAAAATTTGGATATTAGTAGAAGAAGAATAACTAACCTTGTCTTCCCATTCTGCCCAGTAATAGAATAAAAAAGACAAGAGCCTTATTTTTCCGGAATCCCTGAAAAAAGAAGAAATTATACCTCTTTATATAAGATTTAATGAAAATTGATAAATCTTTTAATATAATTGCTATGCTTAGTGTGTGACTCGTTCGTTTTTTTTTTTTAGGGTCAAAAATGGAGATTCAATTCAAAAAAAATTGGCGGAACCCTGCTAAAAATAGAAAAAAACTTAGTAATTCTAGAAAATTAACTAATAACCAACCTATTGCTTCGTATTGTCGAGATCCTAACTAAGAAACAGTACTAAGAAACAGTCACTATGTGAATAAATACATCTATAATAAATGAGTAGATCTATCATATAGTTGTAGCAACTGCATTTTTCTGGATTCTAGGTTGTGAAGCAAAACTAAAGGGATGTGGATAAAAGTGAGGGATGATAGATAGAAGGAAAAAGAATAAGAAAGATATAGGATTCCAATGTGTATGGTCTATGAATTACATCATAAAAGGCAATGTGATAAAGCATCAATATAATTAAATACTAAAAAAAAGAAAGAATTCGAAATCGTAACTTTCAAACAATAAATAAAAATTTAAAGCAATAAAAAAGAGCAGCCGGGGTTAATAAAACTGAGAAAATTGATTCGGAAATAAATTTTTTGGAAGCTCCATTGCAGGATTCAAACCTAACCATTAAAGGAGAAGCTGTGGGAACGACAAAACTTATGACTGCATAGGATTTTATTGAAAAGAATCCTAATACTTCATTGGGCGGGATGGCGGAACAAACCAAAAAAATTGCTTTATTTGGTAAGGTTATAAATTAACAAATAAGACAGGAAAGAGTAAATATTCGCCCGCGAATGGATTAGAATACTTTACCACGATTCAATAAGAATAAAAATAAGGAGATTAAAAAAAAAAGATTACATTATCCATAAATAGAGAATTTGGATATATTCTAGATCTTCTTTATTGACTATCTATTTTTCTATTTTAAGAAATTCCAAATAAAAAACCTAACTTTTTCTATTATATATTGATGTGTATCTATCCATAATATTTTTGAATATTACGGAATTAGAGAAATTGGCACGCTTTATCATTTCATTCGTGAGGAGCTGGATGAGAAGAAACTCTCATGTCCAGTTTTGCAGTAGAGATGGAACTAAGAAAGAACCATCGACTATAACCCCAAAAGAACTAGATTTCGTAAACAACATAGAGGAAGAATGAAGGGAAAATCCTGCCGAGGCAATCGTATCTGTTTTGGTAGATATGCTCTTCAAGTACTTGAACCCGCTTGGATCACAGCGAGACAGATAGAAGCAGGACGAAGAGCAATGACACGATATGCGCGTCGTGGTGGAAAAATATGGGTACGTATATTTCCCGACAAACCTATTACAATAAGACCCACAGAAACACGTATGGGCTCGGGAAAGGGATCCCCCGAATATTGGGTAGCCGTTGTTAAACCAGGCCGAATACTTTATGAAATGAGCGGAGTATCCGAAACTGTAGCTAGAGCAGCTATTTCCATAGCTGCCAGTAAAATGCCCATACGAAGTCAATTTCTTCGATTAGAGATATAGACCCCCAAAAAGGAGTATTGAATATAAAAAACCCCGGATTGTCTTTCCAGAAAGACAATATTTCTTTCATCCTTTTGCATTGAAATAACAAATTGAAATGAAAATAATATGATTCAACCTCAGACCCTTTTAAATGTAGCCGATAACAGTGGAGCTCGCAAATTGATGTGTATTCGAGTCATAGGAGCTGCTGGTAATCAGCGATATGCCCGTATTGGTGATGTTATTGTTGCTGTAATCAAAGACGCAGTGCCCCAAATGCCTCTAGAAAGATCCGAAGTAATTCGAGCTGTAATTGTACGTACATGTAAAGAATTCAAATGCGAAGACGGTATAATAATACGCTATGATGACAATGCAGCAGTTATCATTGATCAAAAAGGAAATCCAAAAGGAACTAGAGTTTTTGGCGCGATTGCCGAAGAATTGAGAGAATTGAATTTTACTAAAATAGTTTCATTAGCTCCTGAAGTATTATAAATACTAGTAGACGAGACATAGATCAAAGAAAAAATTAGTAGATTATGTCTCACGTATATGCTTTAAAATCCAAAATTAAAAGAGAAAGGAAAACATGTTGATTATAGAAAAATTGGGAGGAACCTAGAATTAGAGTCTTATGGGCAAGGACACTATTGCTGATTTACTAACCTCTATAAGAAACGCGGACATGAATAAAAAAGGAACTGTTCGAGTAGTATCTACAAATATTACCGAAAACATTGTTAAAATACTTCTACGAGAGGGTTTTATTGAAAGTGTTCGGAAACATCAGGAAAGTAACAGATATTTCTTGGTTTCAACTTTGCGACATCAAAAGAGAAAGACTAGAAAGGGAATATATAGAACTAGAACCTTTTTAAAACGTATCAGCCGCCCTGGCTTACGAATTTATACCAACTACCAAGGAATTCCTAAGGTTTTGGGCGGAATGGGAATTGCTATTCTTTCTACTTCTCAAGGTATAATGACAGATCGAGAAGCTCGACTAAACAGAATTGGGGGAGAAGTCTTATGTTATATATGGTAATCGCCCCGCCTATAGTACCCGAATTCTATCCGGAACTTCCTATTTTAAAAATAAAAATCGAAAAATAGGAGAAAAAAATATGACAGAAAAAAAAAATAGGAGAGAAAAAAAAAACCCGAGAGAAGCAAAAGTCACTTTTGAAGGCTTAGTTACGGAAGCCCTACCCAATGGAATGTTCCGCGTTCGCCTAGAGAATGACACCACCATCCTGGGCTATATTTCAGGAAAGATCCGATCTAGCTCTATACGAATACTGATGGGGGATAGGGTAAAAATTGAAGTAAGTCGTTATGATTCAAGCAAGGGACGTATAATTTATAGACTTCCCCATAAGGATTCGAAGCGTACCGAAGACTCGAAGGATACGGAAGATTTGAAGGATACCAAAGATTAGGTTTTTCTAGGGTAATAACTTCCAAGTTTCAAAATTTAAGTGAAGAGACTCATTTTTTCCAAAAGAATAGATTCATAGTTTAAGAAAGGAATACCTAAATATGAAAATAAGAGCTTCCGTTCGTAAAATTTGTACAAAATGCCGACTGATTCGCAGGCGTGGGCGAATTAGAGTCATTTGTTCCAATCCGAAACATAAACAAAGACAGGGGTAATCTTTCGAAAAAGGAGCTTTTCATTCTAAAAAATTACCTACGGAAATGTCGAAATTCAAAATAAAAAAATGAAAGTAAAGGATATATTTTACCCTGAAACGGATATCTTTGTATCTCTTTTTCTTTTTGTTATTTCTAACTCATATTTATGAGATAATAAAATATGACAAAAGCTATACCAAAAATAGGTTCACGTAAGAGAGTGCGTATTGGTTTGCGTAGGAATGCTCGTTTTAGTTTACGGAAGAGTGCACGTAGACTAACAAAAGGGGTTATTCATGTTCAAGCCAGTTTCAACAATACTATTATAACTGTTACAGACCCACAAGGTCGGGTGGTTTTCTGGTCCTCCGCAGGTACTTGTGGATTCAAAAGCTCAAGAAAAGCATCACCTTATGCTGGTCAAAGAACAGCAGTAGATGCTATTCGTACAGTGGGTTTGCAACGAGCGGAAGTTTTGGTAAAAGGTGCTGGTAGCGGAAGAGATGCCGCATTACGGGCCATTGCTAAAAGTGGTGTACGGTTAAGTTGTATACGCGATGTAACACCTATGCCGCATAATGGATGTCGACCTCCTAAAAAAAGACGTCTGTAAAAGAATTAAACCGCTTTCAAGAGAAATAAACGATTCAATGATCAAATAATAATACTAGTCTATTATGGTTCGAGAGGAGGTAACAGGATCCACTCAAACACTACAGTGGAAGTGTGTTGAATCAAGAGTAGATAGTAAGCGTCTTTGTTATGGTCGTTTCATTCTGTCCCCGCTTAGAAAAGGTCAAGCGGATACTGTCGGTATTGCCTTGCGAAGAGCTTTACTTGGAGAAATAGAAGGAACATGTATCACACGCGCCAAATTTGGGAACGTGCCACACGAATATTCTACAATAGTAGGTATTGAAGAATCCATACAAGAAATTTTACTAAATTTGAAAGAAATTGTATTGAGAAGTAATCTCTATGGAGTTAGAGACGCATCAATTTGCGTCAAAGGTCCTAGATACATAACCGCTCAAGATATAATTTTACCACCTTTCATAGAAATTGTTGATACGACACAACCTATAGCTAACTTGAGAGAGCCCTTGGATTTCTGTATTGAGTTACAGATCAAGAAAGATCGCGGATATCATACGGAACTCAGAAAGAACTCTCAAGATGGAAGTTATCCTATAGATGCTGTATCCATGCCTGTGCGAAATGTGAATTATAGTATTTTTTCTTGTGGGAATGGAAATGAAAAACACGAGATACTTTTTCTAGAAATATGGACGAATGGAAGTTTAACTCCTAAAGAAGCGCTTTATGAAGCTTCTCGTAATTTGATTGATTTATTTCTTCCTTTTCTACACGCGGAGGAAGAGGGCACCCGTTTTAAAGAAAACCAAAATAGGTTTACTCCACCCCTTTTAACCTTTCAAAAAAGGTTCACTAATCTAAAGAAAAACAAAAAAGGAATTCCATTGAATTGTATTTTTATTGATCAATTAGAATTGCCTTCTAGAACGTATAATTGTCTCAAAAGGGCCAATATACATACACTATTGGACCTTTTGAGTAAGACTGAAGAAGATCTTATGAGAATTGACAGTTTTCGTATGGAAGATGGAAAACTGATATGGGACACTCTAGAGAAGCACCTCCCAATTGATTTACCTAAGAACAAGTTCTCGCTTTAAACCCATTGCAATTTTTTCCTCTTCTTCTTTTTCGAGTTAGAATAAAATTAGAATAAAAAGAAAAAAGAAAACGATTTTGCATCTTTGGCACAATCTATATTTTTGCGAAATGGATCATAATAAAATGGATTTTAGGTATCTAGGGAAGATTCACTTGGAAGTAACTATTTCCTAGATACCCATGCAGGGGACTTCGCGATTGAATCAATCAACCCGAAAAATCCCTAAAAAAGACCTAAAGTTAAGGATTTATCAATGGGTAATGTTGCTCCAATACCTAAC